TTTTAGAAATTGGGTGTGGAAAGGGGAAGCATTCAAAATTGTAGAGTATACAGAAGAAGAAAGAAAAAGAGAAGAAGAAAAAGAGACGAAGGAAAGAACGGAGAAAGAGCGAATACAGATAGCAGAGGCCTGGGATACCATTCCAGTTACACAAGTAATAAGAGGTTGCATGTTACTAACTCAATCTATTTTTAGAAAATATATTGTATTACCTTCATTGCTAATTGCAAAAAATAGTGGACGCATGTTCCTATTTCAATTTCCCGAATGGTTTGAGGATTTACAGGAATGGAATAGAGAGATGCATGTTAAATGTACCTATAATGGTGTTCCATTATCCGAAACAGAATTTCCGAAAAATTGGTTGACAGACGGTATTCAGATAAAAATCTTATTTCCTTTCCGTCTGAAACCTTGGCACAAATCGAAACTACGATCATCTAAGAAAGGTTTAATGAAAAAGAAAAAAGAAAAAGATGTTTTTTGTTTTTTAACAGTTTGGGGAATGGAAACTGAACTTCCTTTTGGGTCGCCCCGAAAACGACCTTCCTTTTTTAAACCCATTTTTAAGAAAATTGAAAAAAAAATTGGAAAATTGAAAAAGAAGTCTTCTCGAGTTCTAATAGTTTTTAAAAGAAAAATAAAATTACTTCGAAAAGTTTTAAAAGAAACAAAAGAATGGGTTATCGAAAGTGTTATTTTTATAAAAAGAATAATAAAAGAACTTTCCAAAATTCTGTTATTTCGATTAACAGGAGGAAAAGTATATGAATCAAGTGAAATTAAAGAAGAAAAAGATTCTATAATAAGCAATCAGCTAATTCACGAATCGTTTAGTGAAATTGCATCTACGAATTGGACAAATTCTTCATTAACAGAAAAAAAAATCAAGGATTTGACTACTAAAACAAGTACAATTCGAAATCAAATAGAAAGAATTATAAAAGAGCAAAAAAAAGTAACTCCAAGAATAAATAATATTAGTCTTAAAAAAACAAGTTATAATGCTAAAAGATTCGAAAAATGGCAAATATTAAAAAAAAGAAATGCTCAATTAATCTCTAAATTACCTCTTTTTTTGAAATTTTTCATTGAAAGAATCTACACAGATATATTTTTATGTATCATTAATATTCCCAGAATGAATACAGAACTTTTTCTTGAATCAACAAAAAAAATTATTGATAAATCCATTTACAATAATGAAAGAAAACAAGAAAGAATTAATAAAATTAAGAAAAATCTAATTCCATTTATTTCGACTATAAAAAAGTCACTTGATAATATTAGTAATAGTCAAAAAAATTTACCTATTTTTTGTGACTTATCCTACGTGTCACAAGCATATGTATTTTTCAAATTATCACAAATCCAAGTTAGTAACTCGTATAAATTAAGAGCTGTTCTTCAATCTCAAGGAATTCCCCCGCCTGAAATAAAGGATTCTTTTGAAACACAAGGAATGGTTGATTCGAAATTAGGGGATAAGAAACTTCCGAGTTATGAAATGAATCAATGGAAAAAGTGGTTAAGAGGATATTATCAATACAATTTATCTCAGAGCAGATGGTATAGATTAATACCAGAAAAATGGCGCAATACAGTTCATCAGCGTCGTATAGCTAAAAAGGAAAATTTTAGCAAAAGGCATTCATATGAAAAAGACCAATTAATTGATTTAAAAAAACAAAAACAAATTGAAGTATATTCATTATCTAATCAAAAAAGAAAAGAGAATTTGCAAAAATACTATAAATATGATCTTTTATCATATAAATTTCTTAATTATGAAAATAAAACGGAATACTTTTTTTATAGATCTCCGTTTCAAGGACGTAAGAAGCAAGAGATTTCTTATAACACACATAAAGAAAATATACTGAGGAACATCCCTATCGATAATTATCTAGGAAAGGTCGATATTCTATATATGGAAAAAACAGTCGATAGAAAATATTTTGATTGGAACATTCTCAATTTTGATCTTAAACAAAAAGGCGATATTGAGGCCTGGGTCAGCAATGGGAATCAAAATACTCAAATAATTCCCAAAAAAGATCTTTTTTACCTTATGATTCCAGAAATCAATCCACCAAACTCTGACAAAGTATTTTTTGATTGGATGGGAATGAATGAAAAAATGCTAAAGTGTCACATAGCGAATTTGGCACCTTGGTTCTTCCCAGAATTTGTGTTACTTTATAATGCATATAAAAGGAAACCTTGGTTTATACCAAGCAAATTACTTCTTTCAAATTTTCATAAAAATGAAAATAGTAGTGAAAATCAAAAAATAAATCAAAAGCAAAAAGGAAGTTTTTTGATACCATCGAATAAAAAGCATCGAAATCAAGGAGAAAAAGAACCCTCAAGTCCAGGAAATCTTGGATCCGTTCTCTCACAACAAAAAGATAGTGAAGAAAATTATGCAAGATCAGACATGAAAAAGGGGAAAAAGAAAAAACAATACAAAAGCAGCGTGAGAGCAGAACTAGATTTCTTCCTGAAACGTTATTTGCTTTTTCAATTGAGATGGGACGATACTTTGAATGAAAGACTGATCAATAATGTCAAGGTATATTGTCTCCTGCTTAGACTGATAGATCCAACCCAAATTACTATACCCTTGATTCAAAATGGAGAAATGAGTTTGGATATAATGCTGATTGAGAAGAATTTAACTCTTAGCCAATTGATGAAAAAGGGAATATTGATTATAGAACCCATTCGTCTGTTTGGAAAAAACGATGCACAATTTATTATGTATCAAACCATAGGTATTTCATTGGTTCATAAGAGTAAGCACCAAACTAATCAAAAATACCAAGAACAAAGATATGTTTCTAAGAAGAATTTTGATGAAACTATTTCATCACACCAAAGAATAACTGAAAATAGAAACAAAAATCATTTGGATTTGCTTGTTCCTGAAAATATTTTATCGTTTAGACGTCGTAGAAAATTGAGAATTCGAAGTTGTTTTAATTCAAAGAATAGAAATGTTGAAGATAGAAATCCAGTATTTTGGAATGCAAAGGACGTAAAAGACAGCAGCCAAATTTCGCATGACAGTAACCATTTTGATAGAGAGAAAAATCAATTAATGAAATTAAAGCTCTTTCTTTGGCCTAATTATCGATTAGAGGATTTAGCTTGTATGAATCGTTATTGGTTTGATACCAATAACGGCAGTCGTTTCAGTATGTTAAGAATACATCTGTATCCACGATTGAAATTTTGACATTTCGTCGATAATACACTTTTTCTATATATTCTATACCCTATATATATAATAGGGTATATCAAAGCAAACAAATACATAGATCACATGTCTTGTCTCACATTTCATTCTAATATCCAATAGGAAATGAATAATGTCTCGATTAGATCTCGAAATGAATCAACAGAACCTTCTTTGTTTTAGGTCTAAATTCTTCGATGCGAAAATGTACCAATCCTTTTCTATCCCTATCTAAATCCAATTAGAAATTGGATTAATTGATTTGAATTCCGAAAATTAGGAGTTCATAAAGAAATTTGGATTAGATTATTGTATATACCAGATTCCAATTAATGGCATTATTATTACTGATCAATAAAATCCATATCTGTAAAAAGGGAAAGGGGATTTTTTTATGGTAACAAATTCATTCATTTCGGTTATTTCTCAAAAAGAAAACGAAGAAAACAGAAGGTCTGTTGAATTTCAAGTATTCAGTTTTACCACTAAGATAAGAAGACTTACTTCACATTTGGAATTGCACAAAAAAGACTCTTCATCCCAGAGAGGTTTGCGGAAAATTTTGGGAAAACGCCAACGACTGCTGGCCTATTTGTCAAAAAAAAATAGAAGACGCTATAAAGAATTAATTAGTGAGTTAAATATTCGAGAGATAAAAACTCGTTAATTTGAAGCGTGATACCATTTGAGCTTAGTCGTTTAAATTTTGATGAACTTCTTTTTACTTTCAGCAATGCATGGAAGAACGACCCGGGAAAAAACTTATGATTGCACCAACTACAAGAAAAGACCTCATGATAGTCAATATGGGCCCTCACCACCCATCAATGCATGGTGTTCTTCGACTGATTGTTACTCTCGATGGTGAAAATGTTATTGATTGTGAACCAATACTGGGTTATTTACATAGAGGGATGGAGAAAATTGCGGAAAATCGAACAATTATACAATATTTGCCTTATGTAACGCGTTGGGATTATTTAGCTACTATGTTCACAGAAGCAATAACCGTAAATGGACCCGAACAGCTAGGCAATATTCAAGTACCTAAAAGGGCTAGCTATATCAGAGCTATTATGTTGGAGTTAAGTCGTATCGCTTCTCATTTGTTATGGCTTGGCCCGTTTATGGCAGATATTGGGGCACAGACCCCTTTCTTCTATATTTTTCGAGAACGAGAGTTAATATATGACTTGTTCGAAGCTGCTACCGGTATGCGCATGATGCATAATTATTTTCGTATCGGAGGAGTAGCTGCTGATTTACCTCATGGCTGGATAGATAAATGTTTGGATTTTTGCGATTATTTTTTAACCGGGGTTGCTGAATATCAAAAGCTTATTACGCGGAATCCTATTTTTTTAGAACGAGTTGAAGGCGTAGGCATTATTGGCGCAGAAGAAGCACTAAATTGGGGTTTATCGGGCCCAATGCTACGAGCTTCCGGAATACAGTGGGATCTTCGTAAAATTGATCGTTATGAGTCTTACGACGAATTTGATTGGGAGATTCAATGGCAAAAAGAAGGGGATTCATTAGCTCGGTATTTAGTACGAATCAGTGAAATGACAGAATCCATAAAAATTATCCAACAGGCTCTGGAAGGAATTCCAGGGGGACCCTATGAGAATTTAGAAATTCGACGCTTTGGTAGAATAAAAGACCCTGAATGGAATGATTTTGACTATCGATTTATTAGTAAAAAACCTTCTCCAACTTTTGAATTGTCTAAGCAAGAACTTTATGTAAGAGTCGAAGC